GGACCTTTTATCATGACTTCCGCTCGTTGCATGCCTTGATCCGCTACTGTTCGAATAGCATTTCCTGCTGCGGTTTGAGCGGCGAATGGTGTCCCCCTTCGTGTACCCTTGAATCCACAAGTACCGGCGGAGGACCAAGAAATCACCCGACCCCGTACATCTGTAACAGTCACAATGGTATTGTTGAAACTAGCTTGAACATGAATAACTCCCTTTGGTATTTTACGAGCATGCTTACGCGAACCAATACGTCCATTTTTACGCGAACCAATTTTTGGTATAGGTTTTGCCATATTTTATTATATTTTTCTTATTTCATAAATAGGAGTCCGAGATATATGGATATATCCATTTTATGTCAAAAACAGATCCTTTACTATTTTATTTTCTAACTAGAATTAATATTTTATTTTTCTATATTAATTGTACTATTTCTTTCTATTAATATATTAATATAGAATATTCTATTAATATAGAATATAATTTTTTAATTTGAAATATCAATAATATTTAATATTTCTTATAATACTTATACTTATTATTATAATACTTATACTTATTATATAGAATATTCTATATAAATTATATATAAATTATTATATAGAATTTATATATTCTATTTTTATATTTTTATATATATATTTATATATATTAATCTAATTAAATTAATAGAATATTCTAATTAAATTAATTAAATTAATAGAATATTTAATATAATATTTATTTTTTTTTATTAATATTTTTCTTTTTATTATTTTCTTATTAATATTAATTATATATTTGATTTTAGATATATATTATATATATATTTTATTGAATATAAATTTATTTGATTTGTGCATCCGGTGCTTTCGAATAGAAGCCCTCTTTTGTGGAAATATTATCCTTGTCTTTGTTTATGTCTTGGATTGGAACAAATTACTATAATTCGTCCCTGCCTACGGATCAATCGACATTTTTCACAAATTTTACGAACAGAGGCCCTTATTTTCATATTTGTCAGTCCTTAACTTAATCCCGAATCTCTTTATTGGAAGAAAATAGGGTTTCCTTAAATTTTTAACTTCTAATTGTACCCCCCAAAAAAAAATGTTGAAGTTGAAAAAACAGTCTAATTAAATGACTTATACTTCCATTTTTACTTTCCCGTTCGTATACATATAAAATAAGAGTACGTCGAATCCTTTCGGAAACATAGCCTAGAATCCTATTTTCATTATATAAAGGAACCTGGAACATACCCCTGGGAAGTGATTCAGTAATTAAACCCTCATGAATCCATTTTCTTTTTTCTTTTATTCCTATTTCATTTAAACCCCCTTCATGCATTCACTAATGTATGAAGAGTGATATTAGAAACCTGTGTTTTCTCTCTTTTTTCACAAAAATGGATAGAAGTTTCTCATATAATTCGGATATCAGAAAGATTACCATATATAACATAAAACTTCTCCGCCGATTCTTTTTAATCGAGCCTCTCGATCTGTCATTATACCTCTAGAAGTAGAAAGAATTACAATCCCCATCCCTCCTAAAATTCTAGGAATTCGTTGATAATTAGAATAGATTCGTAGACCAGGTGTACTGATCCGTTTTAAATTTAAAATAGTTTTATATGATCCTTTCCTATTTCTTCTATACCGTAGAGTTAAAACTAAAAAATATTTGTCGCTTTCCCTATGTTTTCTCACGTTTTCAATAAAACCCTCTCGTAAAAGTATTTTAACAATGTTTTCGGTGATGTTAGTAGATGGGATTTGAACTCTTCCTTTTCTATTCATGTCAGCATTTCGTATAGAGGTTATTATGTCAGCGATGGTGTCCTTACCCATGATAAACGAAAATGATTGTTGCCCCTGACTTTCGATATAATCAACATGCTCCTTTGTTCTATTTTTTATTCAATAAAATATCTAATATTGAATATATTGAATATAATAATATATATATACTATATATATATATAATATTATTATTTTTATTATTTTATAATATAAATTTTATAATATAATAATAAATAATATAATATAATATTATAAAATGAAAATGAAATATTATAAAAATGAAATATATAATTATAATATCTCATATTGAATATCTCATATTGAATTCTATTTTTTAGAAGAATTCTATTTCTAAAAAATAGAATAATTTTTTGATTTTTATTCATAGAATAGAATTCTGAATTCTAATTTTGATTTTGAATATTTATATTTAATATCTTTATATTTTAAAAATTAGAATGTTTAATATATTTATATAATTAAATAATTCATTTTGAATTCTAATTTAATTAGAATTCTATAATGAAAATCATTTTCATATCTAATTAAAAATAGAAAGAAAATAGATAATTAATAGAATATTTAATATATATTTCTATTTAATTTATATTTAATTCTAATTAGAATTATATATTCTATATATTAATATTAATAGAATAAAATAATTAATTAATAGAATAAAATTAAAATAATTACTACAAATATAATAATTACTACAAAAGATATATGTGTGAGACATAATCTATTAATCTATTTCATTCATAAATAATATATCTATATCATGGTCTCGTCTTATAATACCTCGGGTGCTAATGAAACTATTTTAGTGAAATTTAACTGTCTCAATTCCCGGGCGATTGCGCCAAAAATTCGAGTTCCTTTTGGATTTCCTTCTTGATCAATGACCACCGCAGCATTATCATCATACTGTATTATCATACCGTTGTTACGTTTGAGTTCTTTACAAATACGTACAATTACAGCTCTAATCACTTCTGATCTTTCTAAAGGCGTATTTGGTCCTGCTTCCTTTATTACAGCAACAACAATGTCACCAATATAAGCATATCGTCGATTACTAGCTCCTATGATTCGAATACACATCAATTCGCGGGCTCCGCTGTTATCGGCTACATTCAAATGGGTTTGAGGTTGAATCATATCATTTTTTTATCTGTTCTTTCAGTCAAAAGGTTGAAGTAAAAAAAAATATTCTCTGTGTTCAAAAAAAAAAAAAGAAACCTACAATTGCAATTTTTTTTTTTTCATCCTAAAGATCTCTTTCCTTTGGTTCGAATTTTTATCCCGAAATAATGAATTGAGTTCGTATAGGCATTTTGGATGCTGCTATTGAAATAGCCTTTCTGGCTATATTTTCTGCGACTCCGCCCATTTCATAAAGTATTCTACCTGGTTTAACGACAGCTACCCAATATTCGGGAGATCCTTTTCCCGAACCCATACGCGTTTCGGTAGGTCTTACTGTAACCGATTTGTCTGGAAATATGCGTACCCATATTTGTCCACCCCGGCGGACATTTCGTGACATTGCCCGCCGCCCTGCTTCTATTTGTCTAGATGTGATCCAAGCGGGCTCAAGTGCCTGAAGAGCATATCTTCCGAAGCAAATATGATTACCTCGATAGGATATTCCTTTCATTCTTCCTCTATGTTGTTTACGGAATCTGGTTCTTTTGGGGTTATAGTTGATGGTTGTTTCTCAATTCCATCGCTATTACAGAACCGTACATGAGATTTTCACCTCATACAGCTCCTCGCGAATGAAGCGATTCAAAAATAAAATAAATAGATTTAACCGATAAAATAATATACAATAATATACATATGTTTAATGAATAATATAATAGAATCGCGGGATTTTTTGAGATTTCATAGAATCTATTTGTCTATTGGAAATTTGTATATCTTGTTTTGATATATAACTAAACATGTATTCTTATAGACAATATAGACAATTCTTGCTATCCATATATAACTAGATAATGCTGTTTTGTTATGTTATAAGGTTCTAACGAATCTTTCTTTTTCTTTTCTTTTTATTATCCTATCGGATTGGACCAAATTTATAAATTCAATTCAATAAAATCAAAATTCTCGCGGGCGAATATTTAATTTACTCTTTCATTATCAATTTCAGATGTAATGTAGGGTTAGCCCACGACTCCTCAAAAAAAAAATGGATTGGTTCTTGCTTCGTTTCGCCATCCCACCCAATGAATCATTAAGATTTCTTTTTAATAAAATCTTAGGTATTTACAGGTTCCGTCGTTCCCATCGCTTCTCGATTAATGGTTAGGTCTGAATTCTACAACGGAGCCTCTCTAATAAGATTTTAAATTTTCTTTTTTCTTGAATCAACCTTCTCAGTTTTTATTGACTTGTGGCTCTTGATTTGTTTGTTCTAGGAATATATTCATCTATATATGGATTAATGAATATTGATGCTTTATTACACTATCTTTTATGAGATGACCCATAGACCTTTACATATTAGAATTCTATATCATTGATATTCTTTTTCTCTCTTTCTTTCGCCCCTTCATTTATCCGTATATTCTTATTGCTTTACAACTCATAATCAGATTCGTTTTTATTTCTTTTTTATGCAATATTTCAGTTGCTATAATTATATCACCAATATATCATATCTTTATTTATATTTTTTATTTTGACTAGTTCTTTAGATTCAGATAATGCGAAGCGATGAGTTGGTTATTAGTTCTTTATTAATTAATTCATACTACATTAATTAATTCATACTACGAGTCGGTTTCTTTTTTTGTTGAATTCTAACCACTCTAAAAAAAACCAACGAGTCGCACACTAAGCATAGCAATTATATCAATATCAAATGATTAATTGAATTTTTTTATTTTATTCAATCTTATAAAATTTCTCATTTTTTGTTTTATCGAAACATGGAAGGTTAAAGATAAGGAAAAGTTTCTTATTCTTTGTTTACAAATATCCAAACTTTGATCCCTAATATCCCATAAATAGTTCGAACTGTATAGGAGCAATAATCAATTTTAGCTCGAATGGTTTGTAGAGGAACCCTACCTTCTCTGATCCATTCGACACGTGCAATTTCTTTTCCGTCGATACGCCCCGCAATTTGTATTTGAACTCCTTTTGTACCTGCCTGTTCAGTTAATTCAATAGCTTTTTTCATTGCTTTACGAAACGAGACTCTAT